TACGCCTTGAACCGCTCGGCCATCTCTCCTACTCTTCTTATTATTGACCAGAAACCGAGTAAATAGCGAGTCATTCATATTATTGCAGTACAGGTACGACCAATCCACGGTTTCATAGAAATCAAAAATTCTTTTCAAATTTCTGAACAAGAATTTCTCTCATCAGTTAAGTTACCCCATAGATCTATTAGTAATTCCCGAATTGTCCCATGGATTTCCCTATTTCAATTGTATGACGTATACGCGTTATCCAAATAAATGGTTACTCTACTTTATTTTATTATGGAATGATTATTATTCCATTCTTTTTCCTCCTTTTTTTGATCATAACCAAATCAAAACTTCTCGAATTACCAGAATCCATAGTAAAAAAAACAAAGTCCTTGGGTATTCAAATAGTAATAGTTTCGTTCATCAGTATACTACTAAATTTAAATTGGAATGAAATCTAATCTTATTCAATTCAAATATTTAATATCTCTCCTTGTCCAAAAGGGCACAATTTGAGTGGAAGGTCTACATTTTTTTTTTAGAATCAGTCTATTTTTATATTTTTATGATATTTCGTACTACTGTATGATTCCTTTTTGGGGGGATTTTCTTATTTTCCAAAAGGGAAAATGAGAAGAATTATAGAATGGATTGCTAATTATGCCTAGATCTCGGATAAATGGAAATTTTATTGATAAGACCTCTTCAATTGTAGCTAATATCTTATTACGAATAATTCCGACAACTTCAGGAGAAAAAAGGGCATTTACCTATTACAGAGATGGTGCGATTTGATTCTTTTTTTTTTTTTTAGCCCTTAGTCTGATAGAAATAGACGCGATTCGGGATAGAAAGAAACAAATTTTTGAAAGAAACCCACGCTTAGTGAAGGTGAAGTTTAGAGATAGAACAATTCCTTCTGTCGTGTATCCTCGATTGATGCAGCCTCAGATGCTTTAATTATCGATTTTAGTATTGAGCGAAAGGTTACGCCTATACTATAGGTTCTAGTTTGCGGGTTAATCCTACTCCACTAGTACAAATAGGCAGCATAGGGGAAGAAGCGCTACTCCTAGGAATCAACAACACGAAAACTTTGTTATAAATTCCCCCTTTCCTTATCGATATCGGGACTAACAAGAATGGTTGGGACAACAAACATCCATCTCGTTCGTACTTTGGATACCCGTATAACCATCAAAGATCGTTGAAGTGACTAATTCCTGGAAATAGGAGGCGTTGAGGACAAAGAAATCGTTGGAGTTACCATTTCCATCTAGCACTAATATGATTGGTGTTAAGAAAAAACAAACCCTTTCGGGAAGGCTGGCTAGAGATTTCTTGTAAAAATACTAGTCCCTGTCAGTTCATAATGAGAATAGTGAAATTTTGATTACATAGATTATTTCCCACAGTACTTTATGCACAGGAGGGAGGAGCCGTATGAGATGAAAATCTCACATACGGTTCTGGAACGGAGATTCTTTGAATAGAGTGAACGACCGTAACGGATGTCGGCTCAATCCGAAGGAAATTATGCGGAAGCTTTACAGAATTATTATGAAGCTACGCGACTAGAAATTGATCCTTATGATCGAAGTTATATACTCTATAACATAGGCCTTATACACACAAGCAACGGAGAGCATACGAAGGCTTTGGAATATTATTTTCGGGCACTAGAACGAAACCCATTCTTACCACAAGCTTTTAATAATATGGCCGTGATCTGTCATTACGTGCGACTATCTCCACTATAGAACGAGGGAAAAACAGATAAAATCGGCTAGTAAATACTAGAAAAAAAAAATAGGCTTTCTACATATGCATCGTCCAAAGTAACGATTTTTATCAGCTGTAGCAAGGAAAGAGACTTCACGAGAACCAAAGAAGAAATAAGTACGCCTATATACTCTATGGATAAAGGATCGAATTGATATAGAAAGCGCCGTAAAGATCAATTAGCAAGCTATTGGGTCGATACAGTTAAGAACTGCTTACTTATGTCATGATATGAGATAAAAGTTCGGAATCAACTTATGTAATAGAGTCGATCCACTAAGATATTGAGCAGCGGTGTAGTATCAAATCCCAAAGATAGTAAGTTCTTTTTTCTTATGGAGGAAAGTCTTTTTCAACGATTCTATATGAATTTCATATATGAAATGAAATCGAGATAGTTACCTTTCAGAAAATTTGAACAATATAGGGGGATATCTATTCTTCATTCTTCTGAAGGTGTGGGAGAAAAGATAAAACTGATTATTGATTAAATGAAAATTAGAGTTTGAAACTTATGTAATTAACTTCTTCTGGTTAACCCAAGAAAAATAGGATAGATTTATTAGAAATCTAATTCAGTTACCATAGGGTAAATTAATAAGATGGGACACAAAAAGAATCGATTGATGAGCCGTATGAGGTAGGAAACTCTCAAGTACGGTTCTAAGGGAAGGAATTGACCCGCCTATTCCGACCGGGGAGAACAGGCCATTCTACAGGGTGATTC